GAGAACCACACCTGTAACCCAAGTCAATTCACGAGGGTTTTTAAATCCACCGGTGAGATACACACGAAATACATGAAGAATCATCATTAGGACCATCATACTTGCCGACCATCTATGAACTGATCGAATTAACCAACCAAAATTAGCTTCAGTCATTATGTATTGAACAGAAGCAAAAGCCTCAGTAACCGTCGGACGATAGTAAAAAGTCATAGCAAATCCTGTAGCTACTTGTACTAAAAAACAAGTAAGCGTAATTCCCCCTAAACAATAAAAAATATTGACATGTGGAGGAACATATTTACTAGTTATATCATCGGCAATCGCCTGAATCTCTAAACGTTCTTCGAACCAATCATAGACTTTATTGAGATAGGTGGAACTCCCCCTCCGAGAACCGTATCTGAGACTTTCATCTCATACAGCTCAAGCAAAAACACCCAAATCCTAATTGCAACGGATATGTAATGAAAGTTTGAAACCTTTTTATTTTTTATTTTGAATCAAAGATTCAACCTTCTCTTACTTTAGTAAATAAGAAAAATACAAAAGCTCTTCGTTGTTTGTGGTGATACTACCAAAATTTCAAGTTGGCTAAGTCGCCTTTATGTTAATCCTTACGTGCCTCTTGAATCCACTCTTTTCCTATTTCATTTTGAATTTGTTTTTGTGTATAATGTGGATTTTCATATTTTTTTATTGTATTGATAGGAATTCTCTTGTTAAGAAACCTATGACTTGATTAAAACCTCAGATTCATACTAGAACCTCGGCGATTCAATAAAAAAACCTAAGTTAAGTCAAAGATTCCCTGAGTAAGAACCCCTCGACTATCACCCATTCCATAAATAGATAGAATGCCTAAAATTTCAAAGACTTTAATTTTTAATTTTTTTGGAATCCGGATAGGAGATCTGAACATTAGGTATGAATCATAGTTCAAATATTTCTTAATCTATTTCATATACTCCGTGTTCCAGATACTAGAATAAATATCCGACGAAGGAGACCCATCTCTATCAAGATGACAGAGCCACACTCTGTACTATCAATAGGATCGATTCTAACAAGTCACACACTCATATCCCGGCAATTACAGAAACAAAAAAATTCCGCGGTCGAACTCCCAAAACAAAGTAAAACAAAGTATAATGGGCTCAAAATACGAGTTCTAAATGATTCCTTTTGTATGACTTTACAATTCTTAGAGACCTAATTCATTGAAATTCCATCCAATAAAACGGAAGAATTATAAATCTCCAAAATAATAGATAGAAAGATGGCAAAAAGAGCCATTGCGACGCCCATCAAAGGAGTTGTTCCCCACCCAGGGGCTACTTTACCATATTCCGAATTCAAGGGTTTTAATAAAACCCCTACAGCCGTTCGCCTTGGACCACCGTTCTCAACAGTTTGTGTAACCATAAATCCTATTGTATTCATTGAGATCTGTTGACTTTGTATACCATTCCGTTGTAGTTGTAAATAAACGATCTTATCATGGATCCATTACCATTGAGGTTTTGAAATTTTATAAGAATGGAAACAGCAACCCTAGTAGCCATCTTTCTATCTGGTTTACTTGTAAGTTTTACAGGGTATGCCCTATATACCGCTTTTGGGCAACCTTCTCAACAACTAAGAGATCCATTTGAGGAACATGGAGACTAGTTGACGTAATGAGCCTCGCAATGTTTTGAGGCTCATTACGTCAATTGAGATACTGAAAAATTATTTTATCTTTTTAGTTGGAACTTTAGGTGGTTCTCGAAAAAAGATAGCAAAAAATATTATTCCTAAAGTCGACACTAAGAGGAATGTATAAACTAGTGCTTCCATGGATTCGATCGCAGTTTACAATTATAGCTTTCATACCTGTTTGTTCCCTTTTATTTATGGGGGACCATCTACCAGATAAAAAATAAAGAAGGAACACGAGCAAAAAAGTAGTGATCAAGGTTTCTCTGACCCCTAGGAAAAATTCAAAAAAAAAATATAGACGAAAGAAACCAAAGTAGTGTTATATCAGACTGCTTGTCTTCTTGTAGTTGGATCTCCAAGTTTTTGGAATGCTCCAAATTCGACTTGAGTATCCAAATCCGGATCAATACCAGCAAAAACATCTCTGAACAGGGTTCTAGCACCATGCCAAATGTGTCCGAAGAAGAAGAGCAAAGCAAATGAAGCGTGTCCAAAAGTAAACCAACCCCTTGGACTGCTACGAAAAACACCGTCAGATTTCAATGTAGCACGATCTAATTCAAAAATTTCACCCAATTGAGCGCGTCTAGCATATTTTTTCACAGTAGCAGGATCGCTATAACTGACTCCGTTGAGTTCACCACCATAGAACTCAACAGTTACACCAACTTGTTCAACACTATACTTTGACTCTGCCCTTCGAAAAGGAACATCCGCTCGAACAATTCCGTCGCCATCTACCAAAACAACGGGAAATGTTTCAAAAAAGGTAGGCATACGACGTACAAAAAGTTCACGACCATCCTTATCTCTAAAGATAGGATGTCCTAACCACCCAACTGCTATTCCATCCCCGTTATCCATTGAGCCCGCCCTGAATAATCCTCCCTTCGCCGGATTATTTCCGATGTAATCATAAAAAACTAATTTTTCAGGAATTTTCGACCAGGCTTCTGCTAAACTTTGATTTTCTGCCAGCCCCATACTAACTCTTCGATATATCTCTTGCTGAAAATATCCCTGATCCCATTGATAACGAGTGGGCCCAAATAATTCGATCGGGGCAGTTGCGGAACCATACCACATAGTTCCAGCAACAACAAAAGCTGCAAAAAAGACAGCAGCTATACTACTGGAAAGCACGGTTTCAATATTTCCCATACGCAATCCTTTGTATAGACGTTGTGGCGGGCGGACACTCAAATGGAATAGACCCGCTAATATGCCCAATGTACCTGCTGCAATATGATGAGAGGCTATTCCTCCCGGAATAAAAGGATCAAAACCTTCTACGCCCCATGCGGGACTTACAGGTTGTACTTTTCCAGTCAGTCCATAAGGATCGGACACCCATATTCCAGGACCGTACAAACCTGTTACATGAAATGCACCAAACCCAAAGCAAGCCACTCCTGAAAGAAATAAATGAATTCCAAAGATCTTGGGTAAATCCAACGAAGGTTTTCCTGTACGTTCATCAAAAAAAATTTCGAGATCCCAATAGACCCAATGCCAGATAGCTGCCAAAAAGCATAAACCAGAAAACATAATATGCGCCCCAGCTACACCTTCATAACTCCAAATACCCGGATTCATTACAGTTCTTCCTGTAATACTCCAACCGCCCCATGAATTGGTTATTCCTAAACGAGTCATGAAGGGTATAACGAACATACTCTGTCTCCACATTGGATCAAGAACAGGATCAGAAGGATCAAAAACTGCTAATTCATAGAGAGCCATCGAACCAGCCCAACCAGCAACCAAAGCCGTATGCATTAAATGAACAGAAAGCAATCGGCCGGGATCATTCAATACAACAGTATGAACACGATACCAAGGCAAACCCATAGAAATTCCCCTTTATCAAAGATAGACACTGCGTAACTTTATTGCATTAGAAAAGACTATACTGTGACTATCCTATCGATCCTCGCTGTTCAGTAAATTATTTCAGAACAGGAGTTGATAGTTATTCTTTTTCTATTCTGTTGTTAATCTGTTATTACTAAAATATTTTAATTGTTTCATTTTTAATTGTTTAATTAATGGAACAATTATGTTCATAGGAACAAAGAGAAACAGATTTATTCTATACTCGATAAGTATCAATACGCAATGGGGTTGAATAACATTTTGAGTAGCAAATACATACATATTTACTCAGCGCCCTATTCCTACTAATTTTACTTTATTCCTTCTTTTTTTCTTTCTAACTTTTTGTAATCTATGCAAAAAAGAAATCCGCTAAAAGCCAATATTTTAAAATTAGAAACACAAAAAAATCATATTCCTACGTTTTTACATCAAAGTGAAATATATTACTTAGTTTTTTTCTTTAAGCTAATGCCTATTGGTGTTCCAAAAGTACCTTTCCGAAGCTCTGGAGAGCGAGATGGAGCTTGGGTCGACGTATAGTGCGACTTGTCAGATATACTGGGTCATATGGGATTTACCCGTTCTCTCCTCAATCGAGATATCCTCCGTTTCGCCCAAGAAGGAATCATTAAATCATAAACAATTTGGAGCGTGAAGTGCAATTTGATCTGTTTTGAGAGGATCCATATTACTATTTACTATTCTCAATTACCAATTATTTATGGTTGACTTGGTTGAACTAAAAAAAAGAAAATATTCAGGCTCTGTTTAGAAAAACCCAACTCAATAAGTAATATATCTATGATTCCTAGTTCGATCCTAAATAACCCCTATGTGGAATATCTGTTAAACGGGTTGTTAATCAAGACTTGGTAGAACGTATAAACTGAATTGAAAAAATAAGCAGAAAGTTAAAAAAAAAAAGAAAATGGTAATAAGAATATTTGTCCTATATGTGTAAATAAAAATCGGGTCAATCTTTACCTGGAGTAGAGCATAAACCTAAAAAGAGAAAAGAGACCCACTCAGAAACAAGAAAGTATCATCGGGGTTGGTTGATGAAACAATACATCAATGAGAAGTTAATTCAATAAGTTTAGTGACTTTTTCTTTATTAGAATTATAAGAAAGCAATAAAACTGGTCTTTATTCAAGAATAAAATGTTTTTTTTTTAGTAAGAAAAACCCTGTATATGGGAAAAGAGAGAGGTCTGGAATCCATACATTGATTCTTTTTTTGTTTTTGGGATTTTTTTGAACCGTATGCATCAAAAGGTGCGTGTACGATTCCGAAAGGATACAATTGTATCCTAATTAACCGACTTTATCGAGAAAGATTACTTTTTTTAGGACAAGGAGTTGATAGCGAGATCTCAAATCAACTTATTGGTCTTATGATATATCTGAGTATTGAAGATGATAACAAGGATCTTTATTTGTTTATAAACTCTCCCGGCGGGTGGGTAATACCCGGAGTAGCTATTTATGATACTATGCAATTTGTGCGACCAGATGTTCATACAATATGTATGGGGTTAGCCGCGTCAATGGGATCTTTTATCCTAGTCGGGGGGGGAATTACCAAACGTTTAGCATTCCCTCACGCTTGGCGCCAATGAGATTTTTATTTAAAAGAAAAGGGAAGACTGTGCCTTCGTCCCAGGAAATAGTAAGCAATAATAGCATGGCACTTTGCATTCGATATTATAAATTTTTGGATTCTTTTGAAAAACATTAGATTATGTATCGAGAGAGTAGTATGAGATTAAAAGGTCTTCTCAATTTTAGGATTGGGAGTTGGGTTTAGCGTCACAAACCTTTTTTGTTCACGCTTCACACTATAGGGTTCTTAACAATATTCATGTTATCAAAAGAAAAGAATCTAAGAGGGGCGCAAAAAAAATATTTTTCTTTGATTGGAACAAAAAGAAACTTTGGGATTGCCGAATCACATCCAAAACAAATCACATTAAGATAATTAAGATAGAAGGCAACGGAGCCATCATAGTATTTTATACATATTCGAAAGGAAGGACGGCAATTTGATCATTTAACCACCTGGGTATGATATATTCTATTTTTCTCTTTCTTTTTTCAATAAAGAGGCCAAGTTAGGTTAATCTTAGTGCAGAGCCGTATGCATATGCAAGAGGGATGCCTGTACGGTTGTTCAATTCGATCTTTTTCATATTATTCTTTATCTTTCTATTTCTTTTCTATCCGCTTCATCATATAAGCTAGAAAAACTTTTTATTCTATTATTTTATTCTATTACTATTATTTTATTCTATTATTAGGGTAATGATCCATCAACCTGCTAGTTCATTTTATGAAGCACAAGCGGGAGAGTTTATCCTGGAAGCAGAAGAACTGTTGAAACTGCGCGAAACCATCACAAGGGTTTATGGACAAAGAACGGGCAAATCCATATGGGTTGTATCCGAAGACATGGAAAGAGATGTTTTTATGTCAGCAACAGAAGCACAAGCTTATGGAATTATTGATCTTGTAGCGGTTGAATGAAAATAACATGTAATTCACGAAAATTCGTGATTGGAAATTTTTGAACTGTGTTTACTATTTATTAACTTACTATTTATTTAATAGAAATAGACATAATTCATAATCATCCGGTTAGGATCAATCTAAACCAGCCCATTATGTATCCAATTCAACATGCCAACTATTAAACAACTTATTAGAAATACAAGACAGCCAATCAGAAATGTCACTAAATCACCCGCTCTTAGGGGATGTCCTCAACGACGAGGAACATGTACTCGGGTGTATGCGCGACTCGTTTCGATCATATAATGAGCTGGTATAAAAGCAAAAAAACAAGGTGCCAATATCAATGATGAATACCATAAATAGGATAGAATCGAGGAGGGGGCCTTTTTCTATTTATTATTTATCTAAAACAAAGAACCCCTTTCATATTCCTGCATTGTGTATTAATTTTATGGCTTCCGTTGGTGCAAATTGAATTACCTCAATGTAAGATGAGAAGCAATTCTCCATTGGTATAAAATGATTATCCATTAAGCGGAGGAATTCTTTTTTAAGCATAAAGATTACGCCCCTACTCTGCCAAGAACGGACTAAAAGGGTCAGCTACCCAGCTAACTTTCCTAAATAAATACCGTTACTGTATAGATGGGTTTCGTTGTGAAAGGACTTTTACTGGATAATTCGTGGGTAGAGCCAAAGAGGATGAACTATACAAGTTACCAAGAACCTGGATTAAATGAAGTGAAGGCTCCGGTGTATAGAGAAGACCTCACCGTTTAAGAAGTTACCATAGAAACGATGGAACCCACTACACTATCTTCTTTATCCATTTTCTATTTTTTATTTGCTATATTTTTGACACCCGTAAAAGAATAAAATTTCTTTCTTATTTCGCATTGAAATAAAAAAATCGTGGTTGGGAAGGTTATAGTAGCCAAAGCCATTGGAATTTCTAGTTTATACATTGGAAAAATCCGTTTTGTTATTAATAGATTAGGAAGTGTTAAAAGAATAACTGAAAGAGAACAACTCAATTAGTTATTCGTGAAAGTTTTATCTATTCAATGACTAGAATTAGACGTGGATATATAGCTCGAAGACGTAGAACAAAAATTCGTTTATTTGCATCAAGCTTTCGAGGGGCCCATTCAAGACTTACTCGAACTATTACTCAACAGAGAATAAGAGCTTTGTTTTCAGCTCATCGGGATCGGGATATTAAAAAGAGAGAGTTTCGTCGTCTGTGGATCACTCGTATAAACGCAGTAATACGTGAGAGTGTAGTATGCTATAGTTATAGCAGATTAATACATGATCTGTACAAGAGACAGTTTATTCTTAATCGTAAAATACTTGCACAAATAGCCATATCAAACAAGAATTGTTTTTATACAATTTCCAATGAGATCACAAAAGAAGTAGATTCGAAAGAATCTACTGGAATATTGTAAACGCGTTTTCCCGGAGTTCATTCTCCGGGAAGGTAGAATAGTTAAGATAAAAAAGTAGTCAAAATGAACGAGCACGTTCAATACAAAAAGCTTTCTCCAATTCTTTTTTTTTTCATAGGACACATCTGGATTCTCGGAAAAGAACCAATCTTGTCTTTGAGTTCGAATCGAAATTCTGATTCAAGAGTAAACCCTTTTAATTCTGGTTCTAAGACCTGTAGTTCTATCGGTTAACTCGGTTTTTTCAAATTGTTTCTGATTATTGAGAAAGGGTAACAAAGATAAAATACGAGCTTGTTTTATAGCCATAGTAATTAAACGCTGTTGTTTCAAGGTCAACCTATTCACTCGTCGCGATAAGATTTTTCCCTGTTCGCTAATAAATCGACTAATTAAACTCATATTTCTATAAGAAATTTGATCTCCCGATTTAATAGGAGGCAAACGCCTACGAAAAGGTCGTTTTGATTTAAGAAAAGGTCGTTTGGATTTATCCATGATTTTTTTTATTATTTAATTTTTTTCTTTCTCTCAAAAATTCTATTTCTTAATTTGAATTCATTTTAATTCAAATAGGATTTTTTTGATTTAGATTTCTATTTATATAGAATTGTTCTATTCGATCTAATTATAGCTAATTATAGCTAGATATAGATAAAATGTCACCCCTTGCCCTTCCTTGAAAGGGTAATATAGAGGTACTCAATTGATCTATTTCTTTATCTCCCCATGAATCGTATGCTTGTAACAATACGGACAGAATTTTCTCAACTCTAATCGATTAGGTGTATTGTGGCGGTTCTTTTGAGTAATATATCTGGAAATGCCCGTTGATATCCTATTAACGCTATTTCGGGCACAACTGGTACATTCCAAAATCACCGTTACTCGAACATCTTTACCTTTGGCCATGAACCTCCTTTGAATTTTTGATTTACTCAACTTTTCTATTTTTGATTCAAAACGAATAAGTAAAGGACAGAAGATTTCCAAATTTTATTTCAAATCGAAATAGAATATCTCATTTTTTATTTAAATATCTTGGATAATATTCTTTACTTAGACCTTCAACCCGCATTTCTATTCTACTCCCATTCTTTTATTATATATTCTATTAGGAATATTGATTGAAATTTAATTTGAATTAAATTCAAATTGGACCCCTAATTTCCCAGATGTTGAAGAGACTTTATTTTTTCTCTTTCTTCCCTTATTTCCTTATTTGAATTCTAAAAAAGGGAAAAAAGAGAAAGTAGGAGAGGGGATTAGTCACCGATATTTGATTCTATCTTTAATCTTCTTCATTCCTTACTATGTTATTAACTAGAATGAAAAAAAGGGGAATGTTAGCGCATCCGGAAAAAACCGATTAATCTCTATTAATAGGCCCGCTAAAGCCCCAAACCATAGCGTACTTAGTACTGGTGCCACGGAGAGATATGTTTTTAAATCTCGCATTGAAAATCCTCCCTTTTTTTTTTTTTATTGTAATATTTTTTTATTCTATATTCTAAAAAATAAAACATATATGATCCCATAGATAGGTCGTTAAAGACCAGACCACCTATAGTTGTACATGTAATGCCTAATTCAAATGGAATTCCTTTATTATTAATAATTATTTAATTATCAAATGATCTAGTAAAAGTCAATAAGATAGTACGTAAAATTAGAAAATAACTAAAAAAATCTCCCTCTTACCGAGAAAATAGAAAATACTGATTTATTCTTGTATACAAGTCTTTTACTACTATTATTATATGTTAAATCGAACAAAAAAGACGAAATCGGAAAAAATGGTGTGGGGAAATGATGTGGAAACCAAGATAGAAATTCTATACAATGACACTGTGGAACAATGCAAAGGGATGTGGCGCAGTTTGGTAGCGCGTTTGTTTTGGGTACAAAATGTCACGGGTTCAAATCCTGTCATCCCTACCTAGTGTGGACAGAATCTTTCATTTTTATCATACTCTGGGGTTCGAAAAAAATACTTTACTTTACAGTCTTATCTATTCCGATAAAAAAAGCGCTCTTAGTTCAGTTCGGTAGAACGTGGGTCTCCAAAACCCGATGTCGTAGGTTCAAATCCTACAGAGCGTGATTTTTTTCGTAGATATAATTAGACTGAAAGGGATTTAGTAACTTACTCAGCAATAGGGATTCGACCCCCCGTAGATTAAAGAGAGGAGGAGACCAATACAATAAAAAAGAAATCTTAATTAATCAAAGATCCAACTGATCCCCGCGCCTGTATTGTAAATATGCAGTGACGAATAATCCAGCTAAAGTAATAGGAATTAGACCTAAGACAATTCCAAATAAAAAAACTTCAATCATTTTAATTAGTTTGAAAAAAAAAAAAGAGGTAATATCTATACTTAAATAGTAATCCGAATTGCCATGAATCTCAACGACTAAGGATTGAAAATTGAAACTATAAATAACTCTAGAATACA